TCACAACTGGTCCGAAGGATCAAACAACAATTATACAAAAATCCATTGCAATAGAAGAAATAGGTAAAAAGGTACTTCGATGGTCATACAACCTGTCCGATGAGTTAGAAGAACTGGAGGAAGAAAATGAGGACGAACCGCCGAAAGATCATGAGATTCGTTCAAGAAAAGCCAGACGCGTAGTAATTTATACGGATACTGATCAGAATACCGATTCTATTAGCAGTACAAATACTACTAGAAATATTGATCAAGGGGATAATGATAATAGTGATGAAGAGGAAGAAGTGGCTTTGATACGTTACTCGCAAACATCGGATTTTCATCGAGATATAATTAAAGGATCCATGCGTGCTCAAAGACGTAAAACACTTATTTTGGAAATGTTTCAAGCAAATGTGCATTCTCCGCTTTTTTTGGATCGAATAGACAAAACATTTTTTTTTCCCTCTTTTGCTTTTGATATGATGAATCTTCTTTTTAGGAATTGGGCGGGGAGAGAAGTGGAAATTCTCGATTTTAAAGATAAAAAACAAAAAGAAAAGGAGAAACAAGAGGAAAAAGAGGAAAAAGAACGTATAACAATATGCGAACTTTGGGATACTATTATATTTGCTCAAGCAATACGAGGTTCGATGTTAGTAACACAATCTTTTCTTAGAAAATACATTGTATTGCCTTCATTGATAATAGCCAAAAATATTGGCCGTATGCTATTATTCCAATTCCCCGAGTGGTACGAGGATTTGAAGGAATGGAATAGGGAAATGCATGTTAAATGCACCTATAATGGTGTTCAATTATCCGAAACAGAATTTCCCCAAAATTGGTTAACAGACGGTATTCAAATAAAGATTCTATTTCCTTTCTGTCTGAAACCCTGGCGAAGATCTAAGGTAAGACTTCATGATAGAGATCCAATGACAAAAAACGGAAAAACAGACAATTTTTGTTTTTTAACAGTCTGGGGAAGGGAAGCGGAACTCCCTTTTGGGTCTCCCCGAGAAAGATCTTCTTTTTTTGAACCTATTTATAAAGAAATAAAAAAAAAAATTATAAAAGTTAAAAAGACATTTTTTCTAGTTCTAAGAGTTTCAAAAGAAAGAGCAAGGTGGGTTATTAAACTAGTTATAAATAGAAATATAAAACGACTAATTATACTAATTATAAAACAACTAATGAAAGAACTTGAAAAAAGAAACCTAATCTTTTTATTTGAATTGAAAAAGGCTAAAGTATATGACCAAAATGCAAATGGAAAAGATTCTAAAATAAATAATAAGATTATCCACGAATCGACCATTCGACCTTTGAATTGGACAAATTATTCACCCATAGAAAAAAAAACAAAAGATCTTGCTGATAGAACAATCACAATCAGGAATCAAATAGAACAAATCCTAAAAAAGAAGAAAAAAAAAGTTTTAACTTGTGATGATAAAAGATCGGAATCACAAAAACATATTTGGCAAATATTCAAAAGAATAAATATCCAATTAATACGCAAATCGCATTATTTTATGAAATTTGTCATTGAAAATAGATATATAGATATCTTGCTATGTACCATTAAGACTCCCAGGATCAATGCACAACTTTTCTTTGAATCAACAAAAAAAATTATTAATAAATCCATTTACAACAACGAAACAAATCAAGAAGAATTTGATAAAACAAATATTAACTTTATTTCAACTATAAAAAAGTCGTTTTATAATACTAATATTAGTAATAATAATTCAAATGTTTATTTTGACTTATCTCCCTTGTCCCAAGCATATGTATTTTTAAAATTATCACAAACCCAATTACTTAACAAGTATCACTTGAAATCTATACTTCAATATCGCGGGACCCATCTTTTTCTTAGGGATAAAATCAAGGATTATTGTATTACGCGAGGAATATTTGATTCCAACCCAAGGCATAAGAAAATTCATAAATCTGGAATGAATGAATGGAAAAACTGGTTAAAGGGCCATTATCAATACAATTTATCTCAGACCAAATGGTCTCGATTAGTAACGCAAAAGTGGCAAAATAGAGTTCGCCGTATGATTAAAAAAAAAGACTCAATTAAATTGGATTCATATAAAAAAGAAAAAGACCAATTAATTCATTATGTAAAACAAAGTTATTATGCAGTGGATTTATTGACTAGTCAAAAAGAAAAATTTAAAAAACAATACAGATATGATCTTTTATCACATGAATATATGAATTATGGGAATAGGGGGGACTCCTATTATGGATCAACATTACAAGTAAAACAAGTAAGCGGAGACCAAGAAATTCCATATAATTTCAATATACCGAAACCCGAATCATTTTTGGTAAATACAGCTATTAGTAATTATTTCGAAGAAGGATATATTGATAAAACTCCGGATAGAAAATATTTTGATTGTAGAATTCTTCATTTTTGTCTTAGAAAGAATATCGATATTGAAACGTGGCCCAATGCGCATATTGGCACCAAGATTAATAAAAATACTAAGACTGAAACGAAAATTAATTATTTAAAAAAAATTAAAAAAAAAGAGATTTTTTCTCTTATGATTCATCAAAAAATCAACCAACGCAATAAAAAAAAAAACTTTTTTGATTGGATGAGAATTAATCAAGAAAGGATATATCGTAACATATCAAATCTAAAACCTTGGTTTTTCCCAGAATTTGTGTTACTTTTTGATGCATATAAGATCAACCCACGGATCATACCAATCAAATTACTTCTTTTGAATTTGAATTTATATGAAAATATTAATCAATACAAAAATAGTAACGTAAATCAAAAAAAGAATCTTCATATATCATCGAATCAAAAAGAATATTGTAAATTCGAAAATTCCAACCAAGAAAAAAACGAACAACAGGGTCAAGGAAATCTTGGATCAGATAAAAAAAAAAAAGAGGATTATACAGGATCGGAGATTAAGATTAAAAAACGTAGAAAGAAAAAGAAATCCAAGAGCAAGAAGGAAGCCGAACTAGATTTGATTTTGAAAAGATATTTACTTTTTCAATTAAGATGGGATGACTCCTTAAGAATGCTCAATAATATCAAGGTATATTGTCTCCTACTTAGATTGATAAATTCAACGGAAATTGCTATATCCTCGATTCAAAGAGGAGAAATGCGTTTGGATGTAATAGCGATTCATATGAATTTAACTCTTAAAGAATTGATAAAAAAAGGAATATTGATTATTGAACCCCTTCGTCTATCTGTAAAAATAAATGGAGAATTTATTCTATTTCAAACTATAGGTATTTCGTTGGTCGATAAGAGTAAGCACCAAACTGATGGAAAATGCAAAAAAAACAGATATCTTGATAAGAAGAGTTTCGAAATATCTATTGTACGACATAGCAGTATGCTTGTGAATGAAGACAAAAATCGTTATGATTTGCTTGTTCCTGAAAATATTCTATCTCCTAGACATCGTAGGGAATTGAGAATTCGAATGTGTTTCAATTCCCCTAATTGGAATGTTGTAGATAGAAATCTAGTATTTTGCAACGAAAACAACATAAGAAGTTTTGGACAATTTTTTAATGAGGACAATAATCTTAATACAGATGCAAATAAATTCATGAAATTAAAATTGTTTCTTTGGCCCAACTACCGATTAGAAGATTTAGCTTGTATGAATCGTTATTGGTTTGATACCAATGACGGTAGTCGTTTCAGTCTGTCAAGGATACATATGTATCCACGATTCAGAATTGGTTAATGCTATATTTCCTATATATGGTGTTATTCGTTAGATGAAAGGCGAAATCTAATAGATGATACTAAGTTAATGGTGAATCAATCCAAAATTCAATTGGATCCGGGAAGAAATTCAAAAAATCTTTTTATTTCGTGAATGCAGAAATGTTTCGTATTATCCAAATCCAATTTTCAATTGGATTTGGATAAAAAAAGTAATATATGAATAAATAAAAATTTTTGTGTGTATCGGATTAAAATGACTGGCATAATAAAAAAGAATTCTTATTATTTTTCCCGATCGGTAAAATCCATGGAAAAGAAAAAACAAGATAAAAGAAATTTTTTATGGTCAAAAATTCATTCATCTCAGTTCTTACACGAGAAGAAAAAGAAGAAAACAAAGGTTCTGTTGAATTTCAAATATTCAGTTTCACCAATAAGATACGAAAGCTTACTTCACATTTGGAATTACACAAAAAAGATTTTTTATCACAAAGAGGTCTACGAAAGATTCTGGGAAAACGTCAACGACTGCTGGCTTATTTGTCAAAGAAAAATAGAGTACGTTATAAGAAATTAATTGGTCGATTGGATATTCGGGAGTTAAAAACTCGTTAAAGATTCGTTTGAATTTTTTTTTTAGTTGTCATTTTGATGAACCTCATGTTGAGAAATTCATGAAATAAATAAAGAATCCGGGAAGAAAAGATATGACTCTACCAGCTACAAGAAAAGATCTCATGATAGTCAATATGGGTCCTCATCACCCATCAATGCACGGCGTTCTTCGACTGATTGTTATTCTCGATGGTGAAGATGTTATTGACTGTGAACCCATATTGGGTTATTTACACAGAGGAATGGAAAAAATAGCGGAAAACAGAACAATTATACAATATCTACCTTATGTAACACGTTGGGATTATTTAGCTACTATGTTCACAGAAGCAATAACAGTAAATGCACCAGAGCAGCTGGGAAATGTTCAAGTACCGCAAAGAGCCAGCTATATCAGAGTAATTATGCTGGAACTGAGTCGTATAGCTTCTCATTTGTTATGGCTTGGCCCTTTTATGGCGGATATCGGCGCGCAGACTCCCTTTTTCTATATTTTCAGAGAAAGGGAATTGTTATATGATCTATTCGAAGCCGCCACAGGTATGCGAATGATGCATAATTATTTCCGGATTGGAGGAGTAGCTGCTGATCTACCTTATGGCTGGATAGATAAATGTTTGGATTTCTGCGATTATTTTTTAACAGGAGTTGCTGAATATCAAAAACTTATTACGCGGAATCCTATTTTTTTGGAACGAGTTGAAGGTGTGGGCACTATTGGTGGAGAGGAAGCAACAAATTGGGGCTTATCGGGACCAATGTTACGAGCTTCTGGAATCCAATGGGATCTTCGTAAAGTGGATCATTATGAGTGTTATAATGGATTCGATTGGGAAGTCCAATGGCAAAAAGAAGGAGATTCTTTAGCTCGTTATTTAGTACGAATAGGTGAAATGACAGAATCCATAAAAATTATTCAACAGGCTTTAGAAGGGATTCCTGGGGGACCTTATGAGAATTTAGAAGTCCGGCGGTTTGATAGAGCAAAGAATTCTGAATGGTATGATTTTGAATATCGATTCATTAGTAAAAAACCTTCACCCAATTTTGAATTGGCCAAACAAGAACTTTATGCGAGAGTAGAAGCCCCAAAAGGAGAATTAGGAGTTTATCTGATAGGAGATAATAGTGTTTTCCCCTGGAGATGGAAAATTCGTCCACCCGGTTTCATTAATTTGCAAATTCTTCCTCAGTTAGTTAAAAGAATGAAATTGGCCGATATTATGACGATACTAGGTAGTATAGATATCATTATGGGAGAAGTTGATCGTTGAAATGATAATTGATAAGACAGAGGTACAGGCTATCAATTCTTTTTCTAGATCTGAATCTTTAAGTGAACTCATATGGCTGTTTGTCCCTATTTTGATCCTTATATTAGGAATCATAATAGGGTTACTGGTAATTGTGTGGTTAGAAAGAGAAATATCCGCAGCGATACAACAACGTATTGGGCCTGAGTATGCTGGACCGCTGGGAATTCTTCAAGCTCTAGCAGATGGTACTAAACTACTTTTTAAAGAGGACCTTCTTCCGGCTAGAGGAGATATGCGTTTGTTTAGTGTCGGACCGTCTATGGCGGTCATATCAATTCTACTAAGTTATTTAGTAATTCCTTTTGGATATCACCTTGTTTTAGCGGATCTCAGTATAGGTGTTTCTTTATGGATCGCTATTTCAAGTATTGCTCCTATCGGGCTTCTTATGTCAGGATATGGATCGAATAATAAATATTCCTTTTCAGGTGGTCTACGAGCTGCTGCTCAATCTATTAGTTATGAAATACCTTTAACTTTATGTGTGTTATCAATATCTCTACGTGTGATTCGTTAGAACATGAACCTTTACCTACTTCCTAGAAATAACGGAAAGAGGTTGAATATATTGAATAGATATCTTTATTTTTTTATTCAGCATTTGGGTCGATGAGTTAAACCAAATAGTTATATGAGTGAAACAAAACAGCTTAGAAATTCGCAGTAAGAAGATAAAATCTCATTCCCTATGTACAAGAATAAAGTGAAAGTAAACATAAGCAGTGTAAACTGTTTATCCCAAGATTCAGATTCTTTGATTAAGTTATCATATCTTGAAGCGGGTGTAAAAGATCAACTGTATGGGTTTATACTATTGTCTTGTATGTATTACCATACCGGGATCAATCAAAAATCAGTGCACGGTTAGGAATACAAAGGTACACAAAGGATTAGTAATAGTAATGGAGATAATGTAACATATCAAAAACAAAGGATATTTCCGCATGCATAAAACGAATCAAAATAAGGGCTTTACGTTGGTAGAAATGATCAAGCAGTACTTCCCCACGATTCCGATCTAGAGTATGCTCCTATTCACTGATTAAAGAAATAACTATCAAGAACGAATTAATCCTTTATTTATTTATTTGAGTACGCTATTTCGTAGAACGAAGAACAGGAACAAAAGAAATAGAATGAAAAAAAAAAATGAATAAAAACAAAAAAAGATCTTTATTTGTTCTTTCTTTCTATCCATATATATTATGGAATTCTATCATAATCCCTGAACTATTTTTTTTATCTATTGATATCTATAATGAGTATTATATTGAAGGATTAAGTTATTACTGAACAAAGAGAAATTCTAATTATAAGGGATGAGATCAATTCGGAAGTGTTTTTTTTTTTTTATTATTATAGCAGACGGAATTCCATTGGTCTAATTTAGGACTCTCCGATGTATCTTTATTCAATCTACTCTCCAAAATAACGATAATATCGAAATAGTCCTTACATTCATTTGTGGCCATAGAGGAGCCGTATGAGGTGAAAATCTCATGTACGGTTTTGTAATAGCGATGGGAACAGTAATGTTATTATCGATTATGATTATCTAACAGTTCAAGTACAGTTGATATAGTTGAAGCACAATCAAAATATGGGTTTTGGGGGTGGAATCTGTGGCGTCAACCTATAGGGTTTCTCGTTTTTATAATTTCTTCTCTAGCAGAATGTGAGAGATTACCTTTTGATTTACCAGAAGCGGAGGAGGAATTAGTAGCGGGTTATCAAACCGAATATTCAGGCATCAAATACGGTTTATTTTATATTTCTTCTTACCTAAATCTATTAGTTTCTTCATTATTTGTAACAGTTCTTTATTTAGGTGGGTGGAATTTCTCTATTCCGTATATCGAACTTTTTAGAAAAAATAAAATGGATGGTGTTTTTGGAATGACAATTGGTATATTTATTACATTAGCTAAAGCTTATTTGTTTCTGTTCATTTCTATCACAACAAGATGGACTTTACCTAGGATGAGAATGGACCAGCTATTAAATCTAGGATGGAAATTTCTTTTACCTATTTCTCTGGGTAATCTATTATTGATAACTTCTTCTCAACTTGTTTCATTATAAATAAAAGAATATGATAACGATATTAACGATATTCTAGATTCATAACCCTTTCAAACAAGAGAAAGAAACATCCAGTTTTTTTTTCATGGATATTTACAATATGCTCCCTATGGTGTCTGGGTTCATGAATTATGGTCAACAAACAATACGAGCTGCAAGGTACATTGGTCAAAGTTTCATAATTACCTTATCCCACACAAATCGTTTACCTGCAACTATTCAATATCCTTATGAAAAATCGATCACATCCGAACGTTTCCGGGGGCGAATTCACTTTGAATTTGATAAATGTATTGCTTGTGAAGTATGTGTTCGTGTGTGCCCCATAGATTTACCTGTTGTTGATTGGAGATTTGAAAGAGATATTAAAAAGAAACAATTGCTTAATTATAGTATTGATTTCGGGGTCTGTATATTTTGTGGTAACTGTGTTGAGTATTGTCCAACAAACTGTTTATCAATGACTGAAGAATATGAACTTTCTACTTATGATCGTCACGAGTTGAATTATAATCAAATTGCTTTGGGTCGGTTACCAATGTCAATAATTGGAGATTACACAATTCAAACAGTTATGAATTCGACTCAAATCACAGATAAACCCCTTGATTCAAGAACGATTACAAATTACTAAGATTTTTTTTTGGTATAAAGGATCCAAGCTTCTTTCGTTTTGATTAGTCAATAACTACAAATAATAACTCATAACTATTGATTGTTGAGAATCACTATTTGATTTAAACTGATTTAAACGGAGAATAGAATCCGTTTTTCTTGGTGATTTCGAAATAAAAAAATCCAACTACAAGTATAAAGAGGATTGGTACAATAGCTTTATCTATATCTACATTAATCTATACTACATTAAGATTTAATTCAATTAGAAACGTATCATATACAATACAAATAGGAGTAATCTTTTTTCCTGGACCATTCAGTAAGGTCATGAAATATTTCGATTTATTTATATTTATCTCTTATTTTATACATAATGGATTTACCTGGACCAATACATGATATTCTTGTAGTATTTCTGGGATCAGTTCTTATATTAGGAGGTCTAGGAGTAGTATTATTTATCAATCCCATTTATTCTGCCTTTTCTTTGGGATTGGTTCTTGTTTGTATATCCTTATTCTATATTCCAGCGAACTCTTATTTTGTAGCTGCGGCACAGCTCCTTATTTATGTGGGAGCCATAAATGTCTTAATCATATTTGCCGTGATGTTCATGAATGGTTCAGAATATTCCAATTCCAATGATTCCCATCTTTGGACCGTTGGGGATGGGGTCACTTCACTGGTTTGTACAAGTATTCTTTTTTCGCTAATTACTACTATCCCGGATACGTCATGGTATGGAATTTTTTGGAGTACAAGATCAAACCAGATTATAGAACAGGACCTAATAAGTAACGTTCAAAAAATTGGGATTCGTTTATCAACAGATTTTTATCTTCCATTTGAACTCATTTCTATAATTCTTTTAGTTTCCTTGATAGGTGCAATTACTATGGCTCGTCAATAATAAATACTTAGAATTAAAAAAAAAAAAAAAAGAAATAGAAAGATTTTTAATTAAATCTATTTCCAGCACGTTCTTTTGTTCTGCAATTGTTCTATTCTAGGCAATCGAATTCTTTGAATTGTTGTTCATATTAACATGAATCGAAATTAATGAGGGGTTAGTCAATGATGTTCGAGCATGTACTTTTGTTGAGTGTCTATTTATTTTCGATCGGTATCTATGGATTGATCACAAGTCGAAACATGGTTAGAGCGCTTATGTGTCTTGAGCTTATACTAAATTCGGTTAATATCAATCTCGTAACATTTTCTGATTTATTTGATAATCGCCAATTAAAAGGAGACATTTTTTCAATCTTTGTTATAGCTATTGCAGCCGCTGAAGCAGCTATTGGGCTATCTATTATTTCGTCGATCCATCGTAACAGAAAATCAACTCGTATCAATCAATCGAATTTGTTGAATAATTAGCCGTAAGTATCCTATATAATAAATATATCATATTCATATATAATATTTATTATTTATTATAGTAATAAATTCTTATATTAAATTAATATTTAATATATTAATTTTAATATATTAATTATTTTGAATTCACATGTGCGAGTCGCACGACCCTGGTTGTTGAAAAAGAAATCAAAGTCTCTTGGTTCTTTCTCATGAACAGATTTAGAAATAAATTGATTCTTAAAAAATTGGATAAACCATTGATTCGTCTGGTGTTTACAATATAAATATATGATTTATTTACGACCTGTTTTACCAACCAGATCGAAAATTTCTTATGTTCAAATCGAATTTATAGATCCAATGTCACATTCAGTAAAAATTTATGATACATGTATAGGGTGTACTCAATGTGTACGAGCTTGCCCAACGGATGTATTGGAAATGATACCTTGGGACGGGTGTAAAGCTAAGCAAATTGCTTCTGCGCCAAGAACTGAGGACTGTGTAGGCTGTAAGAGATGTGAATCTGCTTGCCCAACAGATTTTTTGAGTGTCCGTGTTTATTTATGGCATGAAACAACTCGCAGCATGGGTCTATCTTATTGATACGTTACAAAAAACTCCACTTGAATCATTTGATTCCTCTTTACCGAGAAAAACCCGTACTCGATAAAATATATTATTCCGAGTGCGGGTTTTTCTGGTCAAAGCGTATCTTGTCTTTATCACGAGTTATTTTCCTTGGTTAACCATAATTGTTGTTTTGCCGATATTCGCGGGTTCTTCAATTTTCTTTCTTCCTCATAGAGGAAATAAGGTGGTTCGGTGGTATACTATATCTATATGTATATTAGAACTCCTTTTAACGACCTATGTGTTCTGTTATCATTTCCAATTGGACGATCCATTAATACAATTGGGGGAGGATTATCAATGGATAAATAGTTTTGATTTTCACTGGAGACTGGGAATCGATGGACTTTCTATAGGACCTGTTTTATTGACAGGATTTATCACTACTTTAGCGACTTTAGCGGCTTGGCCGATTACTAGAAATTCGCGATTTTTCTATTTCCTGATGTTAGCAATGTACAGCGGTCAAATAGGATTATTCTCTTCTCGAGACCTTTTACTTTTTTTCATCATGTGGGAGTTAGAATTAATTCCTGTTTACTTACTTTTATCCATGTGGGGAGGAAAGAAACGTCTGTACTCAGCTACAAAGTTTATTTTGTACACTGCAGGGGGTTCCGTTTTTCTCTTAATAGGAGTTCTAGGTATGGGTTTATATGGTTCCAATGAGCCGACATTAGATTTTGAAAGATTAGCTAATCAATCATATCCTGTGGCATTGGAACTAATATTATATTTAGGCTTCCTTTTTGCTTATGCTGTCAAATCGCCGATTATACCCCTACATACATGGTTACCAGATACCCATGGGGAAGCACATTACAGTACATGTATGCTTCTAGCCGGAATCTTATTAAAAATGGGAGCATATGGGTTGATTCGAATCAATATGGAATTATTACCTCGTGCTCATTATATATTTTCTCCCTGGTTGGTGATAGTGGGAACGATGCAAATAATCTATGCAGCTTCAACCTCTTTCGGTCAACGCAATTTAAAAAAGAGAATAGCTTATTCCTCTGTATCTCACATGGGTTTCATAATTATAGGAATTGGTTCTATAACCGACATGGGGCTCAATGGGGCCATTTTACAAATACTCTCTCATGGATTTATTGGAGCTTCACTTTTTTTCTTGTCGGGAACGAGTTGTGATAGAATACGTCTTGTTTATCTCGACGAAATGGGGGGGATCTCTATCCCAATGCCAAAAATATTTACTATGTTCAGTAGCTTCTCAATGGCTTCTCTTGCATTGCCAGGAATGAGTGGTTTTGTTGCAGAATCAGTAGTATTCTTTGGGATAATTACCAGCCCAAAATATTTTTTAATGTCAAAAATGCTAATTACTTTTGTAATGGCAATTGGAATCATATTAACTCCTATTTATTTATTATCTATGTCACGTCAGATGTTCTATGGATATAAGCTATTTCATGTTCCAAACTCGAATTTTTTAGATTCTGGACCACGAGAACTATTTGTTTCAATCTGTATCTTTCTACCCGTAATAGGGGTTGGTATTTATCCGGATTTTGTTCTCTCGCTATCAGTTGACAAGGTACAAGATATCCTATCTAATTACTTTCATAGATAGTTTTCATTAATGAGACAGAAAGTCTTTATAATTCTGTGATTTTAATTAAAATTTTAAAAACCGTTCTCTGTACAATGCAAAAAAAAGAAAGTGAATTAGAATTGTAATGAGATGTATTTCGAGTTTTTGAGAACCGAATGAGAGTCATTCGGTTCTCAAAAACTCGAACAAACCTTCGTTATATATAGGACAATGTTATTATGTATTCTTCATGTAGTTTATTCAATTAGATGTTAATGTGAATGAACCATAACTATGTAGACCTATTCCTAATAGATTGATCCCGAAATAGCATATCCAAATTATAATAAATCCTATAGAAGCCACAAGCGCCGAATTCGTACCTTGCAAACTTTGATTTGTTCTAGTATGTAAATAAATCGCGAATATGGTCCAAGTAATAAATGCCCAAGTTTCTTTGGGGTCCCAATTCCAATAAGATCCCCATGCTTCATTAGCCCATACTGCTCCGGAAAGAATGCCTATAGTTAAAAAAGTAAACCCTAAACTAATGACACGATAACTCCAACAATCCAAACGCAGAGTTAATTGATATTTGTAATAATTTCGGAATGAAAAAAAAGAAGTGTTTTTTAAAACACTTCTTTTTTCATTCAAATATTGGAGCTCGCCAAAGAAAAATGACTTAATTAAGAAATTCTTGCCTTTACAAAAAATAGCGATGTTTTTGCGAAAGGTAATAACTAGAAGAGCGGCTGATAATAACGATCCACATAAAAGAGCTGCATAGCTCAATAACATCATACTTACATGCATCATTAACCACTGAGATTGTAGAGCAGGTACTAATATTGTAGATTGATGCATTTCGGTTGAAAGAGAAAGACCCGACGTGGCAAAGCCTTGGGTGAAAATTGCACTTGGTGCAATTATTGTGCTTAAATCATTTTTTTGATTCCGTATCTTAGGAATCATATGAATAATGGAGAAACTCCATGAAAGGAAAATTAATGACTCGTATAAATTACTTAATGGAAAATGCCCCGAATAAATCCAACGAGTAACTAAGAATCCTGTTATAGAGAAAAAAGTCGCTATTATCCCATTTTCCGAGGAATCGCGTAATCCTATAATTTCGTGGACTAATAAAATCATCAAACGAATCATCATCACAATGGAAATGGTCGAAAAAGAGATATGAGTTAATATATGTTCTAAAGTCGCTAATATCATAAAATGAGGTCCCATTACAGAATTGAAATCGGAAATTGAATACATTCTCTAGGATTCATTCTGTCTCTTTTTTTAGAGGATGCCGCCACTCGGACTCGAACCGAGATGCTCTAGCACTGCTTCCTAAGAGCAGCGTGTCTACCGTTTCACCATGGCGGCTTCCTTGAAATAATAATAATAAATTCGTGTTAACTCGTCGAGATTCAAGGATTCAGTCTAGTTTGGGAAAAATTAGAACCGATTAAGAAAAACGAATTTAAATTCATATTTAAATCTTCAATAATCCTTGGATAATATTTAGTTAGTATCGCGGTAGGGTTCAGTTTTAACGACCAACTTTCCTAGTAAGTTCTACCCGAAATGGGTGGAACTCAATCGTTTTGTTATAATTTGAGGTATAGAACTAAGAATTGTCTTTTTTCTATCTTTTTTGGCGATTTATTTTTCATTTATCTGATTTCATGAATTCAAAACGAAAAAGATTTTTTCTCAATTAACAAAATACCTAGTATTGCATATGTATCACCACTAAGTCGAGGAACTTTTTTAACGATTTTATTAGTATAATTAAATAATTAAGTATTAATATTTCTCGTTGTGTACATAATTGCAAATTTATGGTAAGATTTACCAAATACCAAACCTATTCGTTTTTTGGTTGCTGGAAAAAAAAGAGTTTCAATCTATATCGCAATTTGACTTTTCGCAATAGAATAAGATTTTTCTATTGCGAAAAGTCAAATTGATAAGGAAAAAAAATAATACAAAAGGAAAACTTAGAAACCAGTAGACAGAATGATTCTTCTTCTACATACTAGCAGTTAGTTCTAACTAATAGTTCTAATAGTGAGGAGTTCCATACAAATTAATGTGAATCACATTTATCTTAAAGAATTGAAAATTCTTTGAGCCATGTCGATTGAGATTATTCCAAGGCTTTATTACTTGTTTGTTTGTCGCACAAAAAAACTTTTTGAATGCCCCGTAGAAATCGATTTAGCTAAAGAAAAAGCTTTTACTCCAGCTAAATATACCTTTTTCTTCCAAATATTTCTACGAATATGTTTTTTTGCCATAGAAGTACGTTTTTTTGGAACTGCCATTCAAAAAAAAAAAGTTACTCATTTTTATCGTTGTATGTGAAAGACATGTATTGTTCAAAATAGATCGTTCTTTTTAGTTATTATCTATACTTAATTCCGTGTATAAGAATTTTTTCATAACATACCATTATATATATATGACATACCATTATATATATATGTATATGTATATGTGCGCATCATATTTCACACATAGTATATAGGCCGGAATAAAAAAAATACTTTTATTTTTTTCTATTAATTTAGTTGATTAAGTTCAGAGTGCCACGCCTATACCTATAATTTATATTCAAATTAAAACTACAAATTAAAAATTAAAACTAGTAGTTAATTTCTTAAACAAGAGATTACATTAAAAAAAAAGTAACCTTAGTTATTTTTATATTTTAGTTCTATACAAAGTAAGGAGTATTGTAGGATTTCCGATAAACATAAGTTTATCTTATTGGATTGGAATTCAATAAATTCCGCAATGAGTTAGGTAATCACCCAAAATACAAAATAGATTAACTAAAATAACTAGGTTTTTCGAGTTATTGATGGATACTATGATCCACATTCGAATCCAATACTGTTTTTGGCGTAACTGTTTTTCCTTACTATACTCCTTACTATACTATAGTATATGATTAAAGTATATGATTAATTTGAAATCACCAGAATATGATAGTCATAGTAAACTGATTAAAACTTTCATATTCTGTATCTTTCTCATATTCTGTACCTTACCTTAATAAAATAAAAATAAATATTTTTATTTGTTGATTTCTTTTATTATTGTTCTTTTAGAAAGAGATAAGAATTGGTGAATCGGAAACAATTAACAATTAAATTAAAAATTAATAAGAATAAAAAATTCAAATTTGTTTTCTTATGGAACATATATATCAATATGCATGGATAATACCTTTTCTTTTACTTCCAGTTACTATGCCAATAGGGTTTGGACTTCTGTTTCTTCCAACAGCAACAAAAAATATTCGTCGCATGTGGGCTTTTCCTATTGTTTTACTGTTAAGTATAGCTATGGGAGTTTCGGCCAATCTGTCTATTCAGCAAATAAATGGAAGTTTTATCTATCAATATCTATGGTCTTGGACCATCAATAATGATTTTTCCTTAGAGTTCGGACACTTGATCGATCCACTTACTTCTATTATGTCAATACTAATTACTACTGTTGGAATCATGGTTCTTATTTATAGTGACAATTATATGTCTCATGATCAAGGATATTTGAGATTTTTTGCTTATATGAGTTTTTTCAATACTTCCATGTTGGGATTAGTTACTAGTTCAAATTTAATACAAATTTATATTTTTTGGGAACTTGTCGGAATGTGTTCATATTTATTAATAGGTTTTTGGTTCACACGACCGATTGCAGCAAGTGCTTGTCAAAAAGCTTTTGTAACTAATCGTGTAGGGGATTTTGGTTTATTATTAGGAATCTTAGGTATTTATTGGATAACAGGTAGTTTAGAATTTCGGGATTTGCTGGAAATAGTTAATAACTTGATCCATAATAATGGGGTTAACTCTTTATTTGCTACTCTGTGTGCCTCTTTATTATTCGTCGGTGCAGTTGCTAAATCTGCACAATTTCCCCTTCACTTATGGTTACCTGATGCCATGGAAGGACCCACTCCTATTTCGGCTCTTATACATGCTGCTACTATGGTAGCAGCCGGAATTTTTCTTGTAGCTCGGCTTCTTCCTCTTTTTATAGTCATACCTTACATAATGAATCTTATTTCTTTAATAGGGGTAATAACAGTACTATTAGGAGCTACTTTGGCTCTTGCTCAAAGAGACATTAAAAGAAGTTTAGCTTATTCTACAATGTCTCAATTGGGTTATATTATGTTAGCTCTAGGGGTAGGTTCTTACCGAGCTGCTTTATTCCATTTGATCACTCATGCCTATTCTAAAGCTTTATTGTTTTTGGGATCCGGATCCATTATTCATTCAATGGAACCCATTGTTGGATATTCCCCAGATAAAAGTCAAAATATGGTTCTTATGGGTGGTTTAACAAGATATCTTCCAATTACAAGAACCACTTTTTTATTAGGTACACTTTCTCTTTGTGGTATTCCACCTCTTGCTTGTTTTTGGTCCAAAGATGAAATTCTTAATGATTGTTGGTTGTATTCACCAATTTTCGCCATAATAGCTTTTTTCGCAGCGGGATTAACTGCATTTTATATGTTTCGGATGTATTTACTTACTTTTGATGGGTATTTGCATGCTCATTTTAAAAATTACAGTAACATTAAAAATAGCTCGTTTTATTCAATATCTCTATGGGGAAAAAAAGCACCCCAAGGGGTCAATAGAAATTTATTTTTATCAACAATGAATAATAAGGTCTCCTTTTTTTCAAAGGATACATATCAAATTGATCATAATGTAAGAACAAAAATGCGATACTTTAGTACTTACTTTGGAAATAAATATACTGACACGTATCCTCAGGAATCAGGCAATACTATGCTATCTCCTCTACTTGTATTGGTAATATTTACTTTATTTGTTGGATCAATAGGAATTCCTTTTGGTCAAGGAATAATAGATTCTGATATATTATCGAAATGGTTAACTCCAACAGAAACCCTTTTTCATCCAAATTCGAATTATTCTAAAAATTGGTATGAATTTTTTACAAATGCAATTTTTTCAGTAAGTATAGCCTTTTTCGGACTATTCATAGCATATATTTTATATGGGTCTGTTTATTCATCTTTCCAAAATTTGGGCTTAATCAATTCATTTGTAAAAACGGGTCCTAAAAAAATTCTTTTGGACCAAATAAAAAATGTGATATACAATTGGTCATATAATCGTGGTTACATAGATATTTTTTATGCTAGGGTCAGTATAAGAGGATTGGCTGAACTAACTCATTTTTTTGATAGACGTGTAATTGAGGGAATTACAAATGGGGTTGGTGTTACAAGTTTATTTATAGGGGAAGGGGTCAAATCTATGGGAGGTGCACGAATATCCTCTTATCTATTCTTGTATTTTTTTTATGTCTCAATATTATTGTTAATTTTTTTATTGTTTTCCATCACTTGAACATAGACATATATAATATTGAGACATTTCATTTCGTACAGCATTTTCCAATCGATCATTTTTTATATATCGCAATGGACGATTCCATCGTTTATAATCGAAAAGAAAAGTCACAAAAGGTTTTTCAAACCAGAAATAAGTCTTTTCATTTTTCTCTTCTTTAAGTCTTCCCAATTCC